AAAAATCAATACACCAACCACTACAGTTAGATTTATTAGATTTGTTGCTAAAATATCGGTATTAAGCCCGAAACTCCCAGCGGATGGCCAGTGAGCTAAAAAAACGAAAGAATGGGTTACATTTTTCATATGCTCTCCTCTTATAGATAGGACGAACAAAGAACAAAGTTTTTCGATCACTTACTTCGCTCGCCCTTTTTTGATCGGTTTTTTTAATGCAATTTTTTTTTTAATGCAAATAGATTCAATCTAGTAATTTATTTTAGATTAAGTCTTAGGTCTCGTTTGACCTGTGAAAGACCTCCTTTGTTGAAATGTTCCCAAAATTCCTAAAATAAAAGGAAAAAGACTTTCCACTGTCCTAAACTAAGGACGGGAAGGAAGAAGGCGAGCATATCCTCTAAATTGATCATCCTCAAATCAGCCCTTCCTGGGGTGGGGTATTGTCTGTCCCAATAAATAGATAATTCCAGGAGTAATAAATAGGAGTAAAGTATTGATATAATTGGAATTGCAGAAGCAAATACCAATTTACTAAAAAAAGAAAAAAGTATCTAATCTAAAGCACTCATTTTCTTTTTTAGGATTAAACAAAAGGGTTCGCAAATAAAAGTGCTAGTGCCACAACTAGTCCATAAATTGTTAAAGCTTCCATAAAAGCTAGACTAAGCAATAAAGTACCTCGTATTTTACCTTCTGCTTCTGGCTGTCTCGCAATACCTTCTACAGCTTGTCCTGCAGCAGTACCTTGACCAACTCCAGGGCCAATAGAAGCAAGCCCTACGGCCAATCCAGCAGCAATAACGGAAGCAGCAGCAATTAGTGGATTCATGGTGAGTTCCTCGTGTCAAAAAAAAAGAAATGGTTAAGGATACAATCAACCAAGAAATTCTTACTTCTAAGCTCTATTGGGGAGAAGTAACTAAAAAGTACAAATTGAAATGATAATCTGAATTGTCCGAACTACTTCGAGATCTCATTTTTAGTTTCTAATCATTAGAGGTTTGTGTAAATCCATATGATTCTTATTATTCTATTTCTCTTTCTTTCCAACCAACAACTCTTTCATTCCATCCTTCTTTCTTTACTCTTCGATATCCTTGAGTTCCTATTATTTCCCCTATAATCTAATCCATAATAAAAGACGAAATAGAGGAAGAACCCCTATTGAAATCGACCTAATCCAAATCCAATAGGAATTAAATCAAGATATACAATTGATAACAATATGCTGCATAGAACTGGATATGGAATCCAATTCCATATAGAGGGAATTCGATATATCGGATTAGATAATGAATCTAACTTAGGAATATATAATATCCCATATACACTTGTTTCTTCTATTTTGCGTATTTTCTTATTTTCTATTGAATCGGATTCGAAAATCATTCCTTAAAGTGGAAACCCGCACAAAAGATGACTGGACTTCTAGACATTAAGGATATAGATCTAGCCTGACTCCGCCCCCCTTAATGCATATATACTTTGACAATTCCGTAATATAGTCTATTCTCTCTCCTACAACTCTAGGTTGTATATTCATACGCATTTCTAACTATTTTGTTTTCCAACCAAGCGGATTATCTGGAACCATGCATGAATTGAGCTAAGCTAAAAAAAAAAGACTATTTCGAAAACTAGTCAATTCAATGATGACCCTCCATGGATTCACCTATATAGGCTGCGGCTAACGTTGCAAAAATAAGAGCTTGAATACCGCTTGTAAATAATCCAAGAAACATGACCGGTATAGGGACTACTAAGGGGACTAAAGAAACAAGAACAACAACGACTAATTCATCCGCCAATATATTCCCGAAAAGTCGAAAACTAAGCGATAATGGTTTTGTGAAATCTTCTAGGATGTTAATTGGTAAAAGGATTGGAGTTGGTTTAATATATTTCTCGAAATAACTCAATCCTTTTTTGCTAAGACCCGCATAAAAATATGCCGCTGACGTGAGTAAAGCTAAAGCAACAGTAGTATTTATATCATTCGTGGGCGCTGCTAATTCCCCATGGGGTAACTGTATAATTTTCCAAGGTAAAAGAGCACCCGACCAATTCGAAACAAAAATAAAAAGGAACATAGTTCCAATAAAGGGAACCCAGGGACCATATTCTTCTCCAATCTGAGTTTTGCTCAAGTCTCGAATAAACTCAAGCACATATTCGAAGAAATTCTGACCGTCGGTCGGGATGGTTTGTGGATTCCGAACAGCTATGATAACTGAACCTAGCAAGATAGTAATTACGACCCAAGAAGTGATGAGTACTTGGGCATGAATTTGGAAACTTCCTATTTGCCAATAGAAGTGTTGGCCTACTTCTACACCCGATATATCGTATAACCCCTTGAGTGTTTTAATGGAACATGGTATAATATTCATATTGTCCTCTGATAAAAATTGAACTTCAAAAAAGGAATTCTTTTGATTCAACCATCTCTTTCTCAACTCAGCAACTTGAAGTATTAATCTTATATTTAGGATACCAAGAAATCACATCAGATCATAATATATATCAATACCCTCTAATATATATCAATATTCCCCTTCTTTTATCTATACAAAACAAAAAAGAATAGTAAGTGATCCCATAAATCTACGCAGTTGCCCAAGAATTCACTATTCTTCTTAATCAACGATTTCTTATATAGAGAGAACGGCCCTCACAAATTGCAAATACTAATTTGTTAAGAATCAATCGAATTGAAGTCATAGTGTCATCGTTGGCTGGAATCGATATATTCGCGAGATCTGGGTCACAATTTGTATCGACTAAAGAAATAGTAGGAATCCCCAAAATGGCACATTCCCGAAGAGCTATATACTCTTTTTGCTGATCGAGGACGATCACAATGTCTGGCAACCTCGTCATATATTTGATCCCGCCGAGATATCTTTGCAAGGTCGATAATTTTCTCTTCAAGATTGCCACATCTCTTTTTGGGAGATGGTGGAATTTTCCCATCTTTTCTTCTGCTCTTAAGTCTCTAAATTGAGAAAGTCTAGTTTTCGTAATCGACCAATTCGTTAACATACCACTGAACCACTTTTTATTAACATAATGACAACGAGCCCTTATTGCAGCTGATGCTACTAAATACGCTGCTCTTTTTTTGGTACCAACAATTAAGAAGCTTTTTCCCTGACTTGCTGCATCAAAAACTAAATCACAAGCTTCTGATAAAAAGCGAGCCGTTCTAGCGAGATTTGTAATATGAGTACCTTTACGCTTTGCCGAGATGTAAGGGGCCATTTTAGGATTCCATTTCTTAATACCATGACCAAAATGAACTCCCGCTTCTATCATCTCTTTCAAATTGATGTTCCAATATCTTCTTGTCATTTTTTCCACACTTCCTTTTGATTTTTTCTTTTTTTTTCATCCTACCATTCAATTACGGAATTTATTTCTTTTTGAAGATTAAGAAAGAGCCGAAATAGCTTGAAATAAATAATAATTGTTCCGATGTAACCTTCCACTGAGAATTGGCCATTGATACATGGTATAAACGTAACCTTAATGAATTAACTGACTTCTTTTACTTATTAAAATAAAAATCTAAAATCTGACCTGTTAGTGTTCTAAGGTCAAAAGTCTAGTTTAAAGTCAAAAAATCTGCTTTATGTATCCTTAAATCGTATAATTGGGGGTAAATGGGGGTTCTGATGTCTCATAGAAATTGTTTGTTACGTCAGAATCAGAAGAAACTAATTCTGTATGGAGAAACAAAATATCTCTCATTTCCGACGCGAATAGATTTTTTTTTTGAATTTCGAAATAAAGGTTCTTGTCTTGTGGGGAACGATGCACAAATTTTTGGAATCCGGTACCAACAGGTATAATCCCCCCCAGAACTACGTTTTCTTTGAGGCCTTTCAACCAATCAATACGACCTCGTAGGGCAGCTTTTGCTAAAACTCGAGCAGTTTCTTGAAAACTTGCTTCAGATATGAAACTTTGGGTATTCAGGGAAGCCCTTGTTATTCCCAATAAGATTGCCCGATAATAGATCGATTCATCCAAAGCTCGCCCTGCTCGTTCCGCTCGCAATAATCCGATTAATTCCCCAGGTGAAAAAACATTAGACATTCCATCTTCGGAAACCCGCACTTTTGATGTTACTTGGCGTATAATAATCTCTATATGTCTATTATGGATCTGTACCCCTTGGGATCGATAAACCTTTTGGATCTTATTAACCAAAGAGATACGACTTTGGGCTATGGTTAGCTCAGCTCCAATCAAGAATCCCCAGGGGACCCCAAGAATTCTTGGTATACGCTCATTCCAATCCTCAATTCTCCTTTCGAGATTCGGCGATAGTGAATCAATTGAACGCGCTTCAAAGATTTGTTCTACTTTTGGAAGACCTTGCGTTATGTCACTAGATCTCGATTTTTCATATATAAACGTAACTAACCTATCTCCTTTGTAAAGGATTTCTCCATAATGACCATGAACAGTTGCTCCTGTAGTGGCCAAATAAGGCTTAGCTGCTCTTATAACAAAGGAATCAATATTAACAATGAAAATTTGACCAGATTTTTTTATGTGCGATTTAAATAGACATACATTTTCGCAAATAAATTGTCCAAGGTGAATTATTGCCGATGTCTCCTCCCAAGAATCATGATGGAGAAAGTGCCAATTCAAATGGAATGGATCCAACATGATGTTACTATCGAAATTCGAAATCCTTTGATTTTCATCTATTAAAGAGTATTTAAGCCCTTGAAGTACTTGGAAGGTTTGTTTCAAATTGTCAAGGAACAAATATTTTTTTAACAGGATCTGATTATGCGTTAGTAAATAGTAAGATGAAGAAAAATTCGATATACTAGGTACAATAGCAGCTAAGGGCCCAAAAATATCTCGAATAGGAATTCTAGGATTCGATTCTTTTACCGCATTGGGATATTTCGAATTCTTGAATAAACCAATTCTAGAACAGTTGGATGCCAACAAAATCATCAAAGATTGGTATTCTTTATTTCGATTCAACAAGGTGCCAATAGCTTCTTGATGTTGGCTAAGTGATTGAATCTTCGCCTTGGAATAAAAGGAATTGGTATTGGTGCGATCTAACCTATTATTGGGAATCGGTCCTGCACTTGTCCTATCATACCTTCTTCGTGTATACGAAATAGTGGACTTTACTAACTCAATTCTTAGGAAATCACGAATCAGATCATTTGCTCTTACCTCAACAAGGGAAGCACGAGCCTCCTCTTTTTCTTCTTGTTCCCAATTCACTACTAAGCAAGTTCGAACAAATTGACTATTCGTGTGATAAATTCTTTGAGTTAACTTGCTATTTTCATGAGAAAGAAAATTGACAAGTCGAAGTTGGAGATTATCCTCTTCTTGCAAGAGATCCTGCGGGAAAAGTGTTGCTAAATTTCTCCCTTCGTCCATTTCATATGCGACTGCAGGTCGAACCGAAACAAAATACTTTTCCTTGCTCTTGAGAATTTTTTTCCGTTGAACATAGACCCAATTTTTCCTTTTTTTTGATTCCTTAGATTCTTTCTTTTCTCTTTCTGGTGGTATCAAACTACCACCTAATATCTTATCTGCTTCTTCAGGAAAATGAATATCTCCGGAAAAGATTTTGAGTTCCGTATGGCTTTTTTTTCTATTCACTCGGACCAATCCACCTAGTCGACTTCTTGTATTTTTTGTGAGTTGTGTATCCACTCCAATGATACTATTATCAAGTACCTTTAGGGATGAGGATCTGGGCAAGATATGCAGTTCTTGAAGAATGAAAAAAAACCGATCTAGTTCTTTTTGGTATTTTAGACTAAATTCTTTTGTTCCTTGATGCTCAATCAAACCCTCTTTTTTTAAGATGGAATCTTCCTCTGGGCTCCCGTATTCGTCCTCTGAGTCTTCTTCTGAGTCTTCCTCTAAAGTCCCATATTCGTCCTCTGAGCCTTCCTCCGGGCTCCCATATTCGTCTTCTGAGTCTTCATCTAGAGTTCCATATTCGTCCTCTCGGGTCCTATATTTGTTCTCTGGGCTCCCATATTCGTCCTCTGAGTCTTCCTCTCGAGTCCTATATTCGTCTTCTAGGGTTTCATATTCGTCCTCTAGGATCCCATATTCATCTTCTAGGGTTTCATATTCGTCCTCTAGAGTCCTATATTCGTCTTCTAGGGTTTCATATTCGTCCTCTCGGGTCCTATATCCGTTCTCTGGGCTCCCATATTCGTCCTCTGAGTCTTCCTCTCGAGTCCTATATTCGTCCTCTAGGGTCCTATATTCGTCCTCTAGGGTCCTATATCTAAATTTCACAATTCCTGAACCCTTTTTATCTTTTCTGTATCGTGGATCGTCAAAATAAGCAAAAATAGTATTTCTACGTAAAACACCCATAAAGGGTATTTCAATAGAAATCCCCAAACAGGATATTAGTTCTTTCTCTTGTTCTTGATGATATTGTAATGGAATGACGAACCTATTTCTTCGCTTTTTCGCCAATAAATCCGAATTATCTTGAAGAATAGAAGGATAGATAAAATTCCAATGGCCGTTGGACATGATTCTATCCGGCGTTGAATAATCAAGAATTTCCCTATCTTTTTTACCAAAAGTATCCAACAGTCTATGTCTTACTTGATCATCATTAGCCATTGAGAGGTCAAAGATATATCTTCCGTCAACAGAAAAAGAATAAGTATTCATTTGATCTTGATCCTTGTGGAGCGAAAAAGACGCTATACTGGATCTGCACATACTTACTGACAATATCCATAAATGGCTTGTTTTTGGTAATCGACGAAGATTACCATATTGATATTCGGGCGCATGGTAAACATCAGTACTCCAGTGCATTTCCCCGTCTGATTCGGAATAAATATGCTTTTGTACCCTTTCTTTAAAATGCAAAGTGGACGTTCCGGCACGAATCTCCGCAATTACTTGTTCGGATTCTACATATTGATCATTTTGCACTAGAATCAAGCTTTTTGAGGGAATATTCACACTATATAGAATATCCTGACTCTGAATAGTTACATGCAAGTCTATATAACATAGAAAAGCAGGCTGCCCATGACGGGTACGTGTGGGGTGAACCAAATCCTCATTGAATTGGATTTTTCCATTCGAAGGGGATCGTACAAGGTCGGCAGTACCCCCTGTGAATACTCCACCAGTATGAAAAGTTCTTAATGTTAGTTGAGTCCCTGGCTCCCCAATTGATTGACCCGCAATAATACCTACGGCTTCCCCTAATTCGACCAGATCGCCATGAGTGGGACTCCGACCATAACATAATTGACAGATCCAAGATGTGCTCCGGCAAGTAAAGGGGGTTCTAATATATATTGGTTGTGCTCGAAATGGTTGTGCTCGAAAGGCAGTTATGAATCGATTGACTAATCCAATTCCAATATCTTGATTTCGAGCGGCAATGCATCGTGAACCGATATATATATCGTCTGCTAATACACGACCAATTAGTGTTTGGACAAAAAGTTTTTCCGTCATCCCATTTTGAGGACTCACAGAAATACCTCGGATAGTACCACAATCTCTTCTACGCACAATAATATGTTGAACTACTTCAACAAGTCTACGTGTAAGATATCCAGCATCCGCTGTTCGTACAGCAGTATCTACAACCCCTTTACGGGCTCCATAGCAGGAAATTATATATTCTGTCAAAGAAAGTCCCTCGCGTAAATTGCTTTGAATAGGTAAATCAATCATTTGTCCTTGAGGATCCGCCATTAATCCTCTCATACCTACTAATTGGTGTACTTGAGATGCATTTCCTCTAGCTCCTGAAAAAGACATTAGATAGACTGGATTAGAAGGATCCGTTATCCGAAAATTCGAATTCATTTCTTGTTTCAAATATTCACTTGTAGCATACCATATCTCAACGGATTGGCGTAATTTTTCTACCGCGTGTACAGCCCCATAATAATAGTGTTTCTCCAAAAGAAAACTCTGTTGTTCCGCGTCTTGGACTAACCATCCCTTAGAGGGTATTGTTAAAAGATCCTCGATTCCTAATGAAATCGATGTAGTAGTGGCTTGATGAAAGCCCAGAGTCTTTATTTGATCCAGTATATGGGATGTATATCCCATTCCGAAATGATCTATTAATCTGCTAATAAGTCGTTTCATAGCAGTTCCGTCTATCTCTTTATTATGAAAGACCAGATTGGCCCGTTCCGCCATACATAAGTACCCCCTTTTTCGGCTGAGTAGGATTCGACAATTGCTGAGTAGGATTCGACAATGGGCCTGAGTCAGTGATTCGAAAATGAAATTAACTTCCTTTCCTTAATCTCAATCTGGATTCGCGCGGCAAAAATGATGATACTAGCGAAATCGGAATGCCCCCCGAAAGGGGCATCGCCGAATCTAACTTCCTTGTTTAGATAGTGTATGAATAGGCCTGACTAAATCCTTGTATGGCTTCCTCTATTTCTCTATAAAAAGAAATATGACCAAGAGTGCTTCGAATGTATATAGAACGGATTTCTTTTTTTCTATTTCCCACTATTAGATAGTGGGCATAAATCTCATGATAAGTCCCCAAAGATTCATATTGAACTTCAATCGGAACTTCTCTTGACCCAATGACGCGTTGATCTAGTTTCCATCGGAGCCACAAGGGACTGTCTAAACTGATTCGTTTCTGTCTATAAGCTCCCAGTGCATCATAGGAACTAGAAAAATGGGGTTCTTTATCTTTCGTATACTTATAATTATTATTATTGTAACTTACTTTTTGATTTGGATAGTTTCCGCAACTATTATATCTATTTGCACAAATACCCCGACGGTTTCCAATCGTTAATACATAAAGTCCTATAAGCATGTCTTGGGTCGGTACGCAAATAGGATCTCCAATAGCAGGAGATAGGAGATTCATATGAGAAAACATAAGTAAACGGGCTTCCGCCTGAGCTTCCAAGGATAAAGGTAGATGAACAGCCATTTGATCCCCATCAAAGTCCGCATTGAAACCCTTACACACTAATGGGTGTAAACAAATAGTACGCCCCTCTACTAAAGTGGGTTGGAAGGCCTGTATGCCTAATCTATGCAGGGTAGGTGCTCTATTCAACAGTACAGGATGTCCCCGCATAACTTCTTGAAGTATTTCCCATACAATGGGTTCCTTTTCCCAAATTTTCCTTTTAGCAATCCTGACATTAGAAGTAGCGCGTTTCGTGATTAAATCGCGAATTACAAATAGCTGAAAAAGCTTTATTGCTATCTCTAGAGGTAATCCACATTGATGTAATGAAAGTGAAGGACCCACAACAATGACAGAACGCCCCGAGTAATCGACCCGTTTCCCAAGCAGAGTCTCACGAAACCTTCCCTCTTTACCTTCAATTACATCTGAAAGTGATTTGTATACTTTATTGTGACCATCCCTCGTTGGTTGCCCGCGGGACCCACTATCAAGAAGTGTATCCACGGCTTCTTGTACCAACTTTTCCTGGCACATTACTAAATCTGCTGGCGCTAATTCACTTCTTTTTAATAGATAGGCAAGGTTGTTGTTCCGACGGATAACTCTCTTATAAAGTTCATTAATATCCGAAGTCACTACTTTATCCCCAGACCTATAAACAATGGGTCTCAATTCGGGAGGAAGAACCGGTAATAAGCACAAAACCATCCATTCTGGTTCTACATTTGTTTGAATAAAATGTTTCGCCAATTGCATGCGTCTAATCAAAAAAACTTTTCTTATTCGTCTTTTTCTATCTTCCCATTCATCTCCACTATACCCCTCGTCTTCTAATTCCTTCCATTCGACCAAGGAATTCTCTATAATAATTCGCAAATCCAAATCTGCTAATTGTTCTCTAATAGCACCTGCTCCTGTCGCAATTTCCCGATTTCGAAATGTTGCAAAGCCTGGGGTAGAAAAAAAGGGAGAAATGCTGTGGTTACAGGATGAAATTTCATCTTCGAATAAACCTCGTAATCGTAAGAAAGTGGGTTTTTTAGCGCTGGGCCTAGCAAAAGAGAAATCGCCGTATACTAGGCCCTCCAATTTCTTAAGGGGTTTATCTAAAAGGTTCGCAATATAACTAGGAAGACCTTTCAAATACCACACATGAGTCACGGGACATGCGAGTTTGATGTATCCCATTTGATATCTTCGTATCCGAGAATCAACAAATTCTACCCCGCATTTTTGGCAAAATCTTTCGTCTTCGTTTTCAGCTACGCTCGCTCGAGAATTTCCACAAGCACAAATTCTGCTTTTTATGGGTCCAAAGATTCTTTCGCAAAACAATCCATCTTTTTCTGGTTTATCGGTTTTATAATGAAAAGTAGAGGGCCTTGTGACTTCGCCAACGACTTCCCCATTAGGTAGGTTTTTGTTAGCCCAAGCCTTTATTTGTTGAGGGGAAACGAGTCCAATTTGGAGTTGTTGATGTTTATATTGGTCAATCATAAAATAGAAATAAGAAAAGAATTTATATTTATTCCGATCAAACTTCCTCCCTATTAACCTGGAAGTTCTTCTCAGATACAAGGAAATGATTCAGTTCTAGAGCCAAAGATCGTAGTTCTCGAACGAGCACTCGAAAAGATTCTGGAGGATCCTCGTGATTAGGTACTCTTTTTCCCCAGATCGTAGCATTAAGTATTCCTTGGCGAGCTATAAGATGATCTGATTTATAAGTAAGTATCTCTTGTAAAATATGAGCAACACCAAATCCTTCTAAAGCCCAAACTTCCATTTCTCCTACTCGTTGTCCCCCTTGCTTGGCTCTTCCTCTAACGGGTTGTTGTGTAACAAGTGAGTAGGGCCCAGTAGAACGTCCATGGATTTTTTCATCAACTTGATGAATTAATTTTAAGATATAGGACTTCCCTATTAGAACAGGTTGTTCGAAGGGGTCTCCTGTTCTTCCATCAAATATTCTACTTTTTCCCGGGTACTCGGGTTCAAATACCCATGGATTTTTTGTTTGTTTACTGGCTTCATATAATTCTGAAAACACAAGTTTTCTTGAAGCCTCTTGCTCATATCTCTCATCAAAGGGTGCTATTCTATAATGTTTCTTTAGCAGATCCCCTGCTAATCCGAGCGAGCTTTCAAATATTTGTCCCACATTCATTCGTGAGGGTACTCCTAAGGGATTGAAGACCATATCAACAGGTGTTCCATCTTGCAAATAGGGCATATCTTGCCTAGGCAAAATTTTGGAAATGATCCCCTTATTCCCGTGTCTTCCGGCTACTTTATCCCCAACTTTGATTTCACGTTTCTGTAAAATATATACACGAACCATTATGTCTAGGGGGTCTCTCTGGATCCATTTCACATCGATAACGCGCCCTCTTCCACCTATAGGTAGTTTGAGAGAAGTTTCTTTTGAAGTGGATACCTCAAGACCAAATATGGCCCGTAATAATCCAGCTTCCGCGATATACGACGATTCGCTCGCTATCTGAGGCGTTAATTTACCTACTAAAATATCGCCAGTTTCTACCCAGGATCCCAACCTAACAACTCCATTTCTGTCCAAATTGCGGAGTAAATGTTCTTCTAGATGTGGTATTTCTTTAGTGATTTTTTCAGCGGAGCCTTGGCTTGTCGTATCCGTCTGAATTTCATATTTTCGGATGTGAAAAGAAGTATAAATATCCTCATATACCAAACGTTCGCTAATTAGTACTGCGTCTTCAAAATTGTAACCTTCCCATGGCATATAAGCTACTAATACGTTTTTTCCTAAAGCAAGTTCCCCACCAACTGTAGCAGCTCCCTCTGCTAAAATTTGTCCTTTTTTAATGGATTTACCCCATGGAACCCGAGGTTTTTGGTGCATACAAGTATTTTTGTTAGAGCGCCGATGGGTAACTAAAGGAATACTTATAGTCTTCCCACTACTTGATAAAAGGATCTTGTGACTATCAGTAGAAATGATCTTTCCCTCGCGTTCGGCTATAACGGAAACCCTCGAATCTAGAGCTGTTTGGCGTTCCAATCCAGTTCCAACAATGCACTTCTCGGACCGAGAAAGCGGAACTGCTTGGCGCTGCATATTAGAACTCATTAAAGCCCGATTCGCATCATTATGCTCAATAAAAGGAATGAGAGAACCTCCAATAGAAAAATATTGGAAAGGAAAAATACTTCTAACATGGATCTGTTCCCATGCAATAGTCAGGAATTCTTGACGGTATCTAGCTGGAACAACCTGTTCTTCCTGAATACCCTGATTCAAAGACAAAGAATTTCCTGCTGCTATCATATAATATTCATCTCTATTTGGTGATAAATAAACCACCTGTTTCTCTTTTTTTTCTTTTGCTTTCTCAGATATTTCATAAAATGGACTCTCTATGGATCCCCACCAGTGATCAATTCTCGCATGAATAGCTAAGGATCCAGTAAGTCCAACATTGATTCCTTCGGACGTGTCAATTGGACAAATACGCCCATAGTGACTCGGATGAATATCTCGGCTCCGAAAACTTGCAGTCCTCCCCGTCAATCCTCCAGGACCCAAACAACTCACTTTTCGCCCATGAACAGTTTGTGTCAATGGATTAGTTTGATCAAAAACTTGAGATAAGGGGTATGTGCCAAAAAAGGTCTCATAAGTAGTTATTAATAAAATCGAAGTTGAAGTTGGAGTTACCAAAGTTTGTGGAGTCGGTTTCGATTGACGTATGAATACTCTACGGATAGTTTTTTGAACCGCATGTTGTAAACGATCAAGAGCCAGTCCGAATTGATCTTGTAACAGATCCGCAACCGAACGAATACGTTTATTTTTCAAGTGATTCATATCGTCATCGTCAAGTATACCCGTTCCAAATTTCATTCCAATCAAATGATCCGTAGCGGCCAATACATCTCGTGGTAACAAGAATGTATTGTTCTGAGGTATATCAAGATTCAGTCTCCGATTCATATTTCGTCGACCAATCCTTCCTAATTCACATTTTTGTTGAAAAAATTTCTTTTGTAATTCCTCACATAAGGACTCCGAAAATACCAGGTCCCCACCTACACAAGCAAATTGTTGATAAAACTCCAAAATAGCTTTTTCTTTTGACTCAATCCTCTTCTTCTCCTTAGCATTCGGGAAAGACAAGAGAATTTCAGGGTAGGAAACATTATCTAGAATTTCTCTTAGATTCGAACCCATAGCTGATGATAGAACTAGAATAGATACCTTTTGTTTTCTACTTACGCGAGCCCATATCCTTTCTTTTTTATCAATTGCTAATTCCGATCTTCCTCCCCAATCTGATATTATAGTCCCGGTGTAGATAGAAATTCCCTTATGGTCTAATTCCGAGCGGTAGTAAATACCAGGACTTAGCAATATTTGATTGATCACAATTCGGTATATTCCATTTATTATAAAGGTTCCTAAGGAATTCATTATAGGAATGTTTCCAATAGAAATGGTTTGCTTTTGCACATCGAAACCAAAAATTAATCTCGCAGATACATATAATTCGGAAGAATAGGTGAGTGATTCATACACAGCATCCCTTTCTTTTATTGAGGGTTCTAGCAATTGATATCCTTTCGCAAATAATTGAAATGCAATTTCGTGATCTGGATCTTTAATTGTTGGAAACTTCTCAAGTTCTTCTGCCAAGCCTTGATTAATGAACCTAAAAAATCCCTCGAATTGGATCTGACTAAATCCGGGTATTGTGGACATTCCCTCATTTCCATTCCGGAGCATCTTAAGTTTCCTTTTTATCGAAGAAAAATTCCATTATCAGCTCACTCTTCATCAATCCCTATGGATCGATCTAGCAATCATGGAATCTATATTCTGTTTACTGAATCACATGAAATTCTAGGGAACTCCACATACGTATTTCATATATGTATTTCATACATATGAATAGAGACAATTACATATGAATAGAGACAATTTTGAGGAAAGTTCGAATTTGCCAGGGGTACAAATCGAATGAAAATGAATTGATAAAACATTCCTAGAAAAAAATTCTGCCACTTAATGATATTCTAATCAGATTGGATGGCAAAGATTTCTCATTTTATCTCCTTTCTATGAATGGGATAAAGCCATAATATAATAATTTATAAGCACTAGAAAGTTTGACTTTAGTTCGATTTAGAATAGCACGCTTAGTTTAATTTCAAAAAAGAATTTGAGGGTTCTTTTTTGTTTCGTAGTAGTAGAATTGCTAGAAAATATAGGATTTCATTGTAGAATCCTAAAATAAAGTAAGTCCTTTTTTTAAGTACATGCCAATCTAGTTATCCACCTCTCCACATATCCCTGCTTTTATCGTAATTTCACTTGGGTGGGCCAAGATGGTCAGGTCATACTCTATATCAGAGCAAATTTCCTTTTTTTATTCAAGATATTTAATGCAATGAAAAATTAAAGCACGATTCCCCATAGAGATATGTACATAAGGGGGATCCATGGATAATAATGCTGTTATGGATAATAATGCTGTTCGGACCTGGAGTTTACCTATACACGGATTAGGCATAAACCCATTCTATTTTATTATGCCATTAAAAGGAAGGGGGGGAGAGAATACTGATTTAAGAGTCGTTCACTACTGCAATTCAAAAAAAAGGAGAATTCTAGTTAATGGTTCCAATTTGTTCTGAATTTTGCAGCCTGTGACTGGAAATCCACTTTTTCTCCTTTTTCATCTCAATAGAAAGAAAAGGGAAGTTTTCTAGTGTTAGCAATGTGTGTTTTAAGATAGAATCCATGGAGGAGAATAATCGAAACTGGATCCAAAAAAAGCAGGAATAGATTTTTGGAAAAATATTGGAAAAAAGTAAGTAGAATTAGATTCAAGATAAAAGAAAGGGGGTTTTAGTAAGAAAACGTGGATGAATACTTGCTCTTTTCTCGATTTTAGATCGGATTTTTTGGCGGCATGGCCAAGCGGTAAGGCAGGGGACTGCAAATCCTTTATCCCCAGTTCAAATCTGGGTGCCGCCTGATCAATAAAATACTTAGGCTTATCAATAAAATACTTAGGCTTATAGTACTGATCGAACTCGACAAATTCGTACCCCGCATAAGCTGGAGCAAGAGAATAACTAGGCCTGGCGATACTGGATTTTGAGAATCCATAGTTCTATTAGGGTTTGTTTTGTCGGTAGTGGCCCAATCGGCTACCAATAGGGATGAGGTAGCGTTTACTTATTCTTTTATTAATTTGAATTGATTCTTAATTGATTCGATTCGAGAATTTAAAACTACGAGGCTAAGATGTCAGAAATCTTGATATTCAAAGGGCTCCTAAGGGGCATTCTTTTTTTTTCAATCTAAGATTGAAGAAGGGACTCCACGAAGGAATATCAAGACTTCCTAATTATTATACATTTTATTTATCGTACATCTTATGCTACCTACATACACTAAAGTAAGGGCTACTGATTCCGTCGAGAATCAGATTGAATAGGCTGATCAAAAATCAATTTCGGAGTTGTGGATAAAGTCTCCTCATTCTTTCATAGAATGATAGAAAGCGGGGCTGTAGGGTTTAGGTTAAAAATAAACATAGGCAAGGTAGGTATCCAATAAATATTTATCTATCCTAATTTTATGGTATATTCTGACGTCCTTTGCTTATAAAAAAAAGGTAACAAAAGGAAGAAAAAATCTTTCTATTCCCGCGTCTTCCATTCAGGACATCATCCCCGTACTCTTTTTTAAGGAAAAGGGCTATGTATCGTATTTATACTTAATGCTCTCCAATTCTACCAGAAATCCTATAAGAATTTGTTAGGAGTAAATTCCTTGAACTGATTCATCCATAGCCTTAGGGCAGAATCCCTTTTTGACTCTGTACCCTTGATTCCACTATGATTATTGATCAATAGTAGAATAATTTCTTCATAGAAATAGGAGACATAATTTACATGGATATAGTAAGTCTCGCTTGGGCTGCTTTAATGGTAGTCTTTACATTTTCTCTTTCACTAGTAGTATGGGGGAGGAGTGGACTCTAGGGATACTACTAATTGATTGAGTAGTCGAATTGTTGTATCAACTCTTTTCTTTAATTGATCCTTTTGCATTAATCATTTTGCCAAACTTTATTCTTTCTTTCTTTAGTTTTGTTTCACTCCTGTAAGAAACTCTTGTAAGAAGGAGTCGTTCTATTCTACTCTATAGAAATAGAAAGAGCGATTACAGCAATTCATAATTTCTACTAGAAGTGACGAATGGTTAAAAAAGTTCTATACATAAGAAAATTAGACTTTCTTCCACGGAGCTATTCACAACATATCGCACACTTTCCATTTGTTTTATACTCTTTTCTTATTCTTAGAAAAATTTTTATGCTCTTTTGAAGCATCTCGCCGCATGTTTAAGCATGAAAGATTCGCTGATTTTGACTTTTACTTTTTTTCTTTTACTATAGTCTATTCTCATATTATTTTTCTCTCCCTCCATGGATTCTTTCGTGAAGAATTGTCTTCGATTTTTTTATTTTGACTTGATTGAAATTAAGTGGATGCAGTGAAAAAAGAAATTGAATTATACTACTATTTCAATCTACTAATCTATTCTATGTAGATTCAAGATAATATAATAGAAAGACTCTAAAGTGTGGTAGAAAAAACTATATGTAGTTCTTTCTACCACACTTTATGATTCCAACCAGATCCTTTCATTTAAGACTTGGATTTTTCTTTTATTTAATCCCTTTTTCATTTCTTCAATGATTAATTGGAATTCCAATTAATCATTTTGGCTGACTGTTTTTACATAAATAATAAGTAAAAAGGCAGTAGGAACTAGAATGAACAGTGCAGTAGCAATAAATGCGAGAATATTGACTTCCATAACCTCTTTTTTTTTCGCAATAACTCGGGATGTAATCCCATGGAGAGGAAAAAGGGGTATCCTGTAAATTCAAGGGGAGGACTTGCATTCTGATAATACTGAATCAATTCAATATTATGAATATCGGATCTATCAAATCAATTCATGGTTGAGAGTGGAATAGTATAACATAGGAAGATCCCTTATTCATACTAAGACCAAAATTGGTTTTTTGATTGGATTAGGAATTCTCTCTTTTTTTCATCCTTTTCTACTTTTTCTTTTCTATATCTATAACCCACGATCTTTCTTATCTTATCCAATTTCCCTTCCTTTTTCTTATAGTTATACATACAATTATGTATGTATGTATTATATGACCGACTTTCTATGGGTCACATAGACATACAAATAAGCAGTAGAAGTAGAAGTGAGATGGAGAAAAGAGGGCTTAAATAAAAAAAATCGAATATTTTCAATTTAGGAAAAAGGGCGTTTGCTTTGCTTGGTTTTTCTTTTATTTTATTAGGTTACTATCAATATCCACTTTTTGGGTCTAAAGATGAGAGCGGATCCATAAAAAAGGAGTCCGCAAATGGAATGAGAATGAGATAGATTCTTTCCAATTAGTCATTGAACATACACAAACAAAGTTGGAACTACAAAATGGAAGGGGCCTGGTTTAACCCAAAAAGTACTAATTATATTAAATTCACTGTCTAAGAATAAATGAATACAATTTATGTATGGATTCCGATAAAATACCGGTACTCTATTCCATAATCCATAAGAGTCGAATAGGAAGTTAAGATGAGGATGGTATCATCATAAGGATAGAGTAATATCCTAAATTATACTAATCCACGTATGATATGTATTTCTTTCTTTATCAACCGGGAGTAGTGAAAAAAGAAATTCCTATAGGCCTTCCCTCCCTCTTTAATGAAAAATGCGAAATCAAAAAAGTGAAGTAAGGATGCCCCATAGGTATTTGATCCTGTCTCCTGCCCCCTTTTTTTGATGGAAATTTTTTATGGAAAAAGGAAAGATGAATTTACCCATTCATTGAACCCTAGTTCGGGACTGACGGGGCTCGAACCCGCAGCTTCCGCCTTGACAGGGCGGTGCTCTGACCAATTGAACTACAATCCCCGCGGGGTGTATGGCATACCTATACCTATTTTTAAATAGAACCATAAGAAGATTCGATTCGTCTGTCGTACTCTAAGAAATAGACGAATCATATACTACATACCCATATATCGTATGTGGGTATAGTGAGAGTGACATAACTAGTATGTCGCGATTTTTTATCGCTTAAAATGGATGATAATCCACCTTTCAATAAGAAAAACTCTTTTGTTTGTAAAAAAGGAATGAGAGAAATATGGATTAGAAAGAAATTTCCCCCTTTCTCTTTATCCTTTATTTCTATGGATCAGACATTTTTTTTTATGGAAGAAAAAAAATGGATTTAGTTCATATTCACGAAGCCCTAGATTTTTGGGCCGAGCTGGATTTGAACCAGCGTAGACATATCGTCAACGAATTTACAGTCCGTCCCCATTAACCGCTCGGGCATCGACCCAGGAAGAATTTATTCTAGGGTTTTTGATAATCTATGATTAACCTCCTTTCATAATACTCCCTACCCCCAGGGGAAGTCGAATCCCCGCTGCCTCCTTGAAAGAGAGATGTCCTGAACCACTAGACGATAGGGGCATCACTAAACGATAGGGCCATATACAACCGCTCGTCATTATACTATAATGATAGTATGAGCAGTTTTTTAGAATTGTCAATATACTCGAAGAGTATAACTAGATCCAAAGCAAAGAGTCTTTCCTACTTTTCTGTTATGCTTTCTTAGGATTTTTTTTTAGTTGATGGTTAGGTTAATTCACGGATCATCTCCTACTTTTTAGGGAAATTCATTTAAAGGGTATAGAATAAGAATAGATTAATAAAAGGGATTCTAGATTAGTTCAGTACAGGTAGTGATTTGATTGATCTAACAGGAAAAAGAGTCCAATTTGATTTCTTTTTTGCAATTTACACTCCGTGCTTCATTTAGTGTTCAGACCAAAAATGCATGCATCCCACACTAAGTCATAAAATTCAAGAAAAAAATAGAGAAATTTTCAAAAACAAAGAAAAAAAGGTGAATAAATAATAAATTTAGTAGAAAAGTACTTTATCGGATTCGAACCGATGACTTACGTCTTACCATGGCATTACTCTACCACCAAATTAAAAAGCCCTTTATCGGATTTGAACCGATGACTTATGCCTTACCATGGCATTACTCTACCACTGAGTTAAAAGGGCTTTTTATTCAATTCCAAAATTAGCCACTTTGATTTCCCATTATGGGTCTACTGCATAATGTACATAATATATGTACATATAGAGATATATGTAGAGATTATATATGTATATATCGAGATCGAGATATAGAAGTTTATTCATGGCAAGGTTCAAAATCTTGAGAAAATCAAGAAAAATAAGAAAATCTTTCATATTCTCTCTTATCACTTGCACAAAGTAGAGGTTTTTTTTTATTTTATTATATAAAAAAATACGTATAATAAAATACGTGAAGAGAGGGTTGACACACTAAAAAATTATGAGTATAGTAGTATCCAATATATTTGAAGAGGGTAAGTTCATAGGTATGTAAACACGATCTCGTACGACTCACTAAACCAAAGCACGAAAGTTATATTATATTCTATTGTTTAGAGGAGGGAAACAAATATGATTCAATTGTTGAATAATATAAGAGAAAAGGCCAAAGGGGCAATAAGAGCTGCTGTCAAAAAAATGGTAGACTTTTTCTTTTTTATCTTTAGGCTATTGACTTTTCACGTGCTCAGAACGTTCTGCAGAATTAGGGACTTTTTTCTTTTATTGGCTGATCTTATGGTGAGATTTTTCTCCATTTATGTTTTACTTCCTATAATTCTAATTGGGTGGGGTATAAAGGAATTCGCGCTCTTCATATACCCATATGGCTGGTTAGTAATTTTCAGTGAGATACTTCTTATCTGTTTTGGTGAGAGATTGAAACTATTTTTAACAGGCATCTCTTGGAAAAACCTTCGAGTTCAAAACTTTTCCATTTTTCTTAAAAAGTTTTGGACGGATTTGTTGAAGCGATTTTTAACAGGTACCCCTTGGAAAGGGGGTACTTGAATATTCTCCAAGGATTCTAGTTGTTGCATTTTGAACAAACTATGTTAGAGTTTTAGCAACAATTTGCTTGTAAAAAGTGGGCAGTAGAATTTATATTGCAGAGTATAAAAATTATTCTACTGCCTGCCCAACAAAAAATAATAAACCATACCCTACATACCTAACTCCTCCCGGCTATGGGTTTTCTGTTTCCGAAGACTAGGAAAAAAGGAGGATTCTGGAACCCTAAGGGTTCGATGGTATATGGATATGAAAAATATAAGATTTCCGATCCTAGCGGGAAAAGGAAGGGAACAGATACCCAATATGATTCTTGAGAGGAACATTTGGTAATGGTCTTGGTCCTCTATGCTTTTTTTATGTGTTCTTAGTTCTATTCATCTTCTTTGATTCTTTTAAACAAGAATCTAATAAACTAGAATTGAGTGGAAAAGAGGGGAGGAAATTAGTAAATGGAGAGGATCGACTAACCAGAGACATTTAGGATCTTCTTTACATCAGGTAAATCCGTCGGGTCCTGTCCGCCTTTCTCTTTAAGTTACGACTCTTTGTTTCTTGCTTCTCTCAAGCCATAGGGAAAGTCTATGATGAATTTTTGAAATTCATCTCACTCTTTCTCTAGGGCTCGGACTTCATGATAAGTGGGGGAAGAAAACATCTTCCCCAATTTCTTTGTTCAGAATTGAACAAAAAGGAAAAGGAAGAAAGGGATTTAAGGGGGCAGTGCTGCCCCCTATATCTCCTAGTGTATATTGTAGGAATAATCAAACTATTCCTTACAGCAGTCTGGCACACTTACGTCCTCGCAAAGCAAATAATGATCATTGTAGTCGTAACCATAGAATAAGAATACGACCCTAATCGAAATGCATACATTAGGTTCATACGCTATTGGGATGGTAAGAAGATATGTATTTTACAGACCAGAGAGGCTATCTAAACCCTAAAATAAAGGCCCGCGATCGAAGTACCAATCGCTCACTGTCATGAACCTTCTCCATTTGATTCAATAAGGGGGAATTAGCCTCCTTCTCGAATGGCTACCCTTGACAAAGGGTAGCGTTGGTATCATAATCTACATGTAGCGGGTATAGTTTAGTGGTAAAAGTGTGATTCGTTCTATTAATAACTGAATTTGAAATGATATACTTAAGGTGTCCTTAAGTTTTTTATATTCCGATGAAAACTTTAGTTCTTATAAAGGATTTAATCCTTTTCCTCTCAATAGCATATTGAGGAAGAATATACATTCTCGCGATTTGTATCCAAAGACTAATGGAAATTGCATCCAAAATACAAATTGGATTATGAGTACAGAGTCGCGAAGCATAATTTTGCATTGGATTAAGTATTCCCATTTTTTAAATATGAGTAAAGGATCTATGGATGAAGATACAAAAAAGTTTATTTCCAATCGTAACTAAATCTTCTTTTGTTAAAAAAGGAAATGGAAGCCTAATAGCTAAAAAACGGTAGTTTTGGTTTACTAGAACCATCAGCATATTGTTTCAGCTCGGTGGAAACCCAATTCTTTTCCTCAGGATCTCTTGAATAAAATTAGGGAACGAAGTAAGTAGATTAGATAGATTTAGTAGAATTTCTATTTCCTACTCTATAGGGATCATCTAGAAAGCGGAGAGCTTTGGTTCCATTCAGATAGAAAAGCTGACATAGATGTTAAGTGGTGAGAATATCCATAAAGGAGCCGAATGAAATCCAAATTTCATGTTCGGTTTTGAATTAGAGACGTTAAAAATAATCAACCAACGTCGACTATAACCCCTAGCCTTCCAAGCTAACGATGCGGGTTCGATTCCCGCTACCCGCTCCATTCTGTATAAAAGGACTATTCTATTTGTCTAGACATGGTAGAGGCCTGTATTCAACCTTTTTCGTCCACCAGTTTCCGGCCCTCCAGAGCGGAGTAGAGCAGTTTGGTAGCTCACGAGGCTCATAACCTTGAGGTCACGGGTTCGATTCCCGTCTCCGCACTTAGCTGTCTGTATAAAAGGACTATTCTATTTGTATGGATAAGGACTATTCTATTTGTATGGATATGGTAGAGGGCTGGGCGGTATCCAACCCTTTTTTATTCATTAGTTCCCGGCCCTAGAGGGCCAAATTGAGCAGTTTACAAAGTCACTTGCCCCTACAAGAAGAACTCTCAAGGCTCCTTCCTACCCTGCAGAAAAGAAAAATGAAATGAAAGAAAGGCACAGTCTACCTCCCTTCCCTTTAAAAGCAGTTTGCCAGTTGTTCGTCTCGGTGAATCCCTGATTTAGGGAGTCCTGTTGGCGAGTTCAATTCCCGCCGCCGGAGCCCCCTTTTTTTTGAGTGGGGTGCAAAGGAAGGGTAAGATAGTAAGGGATACGGTATTAGACTAACACCTACTTAATTTAATATAAGTAGTTAAGTAGTCAACTAGACTAAATTTTTTATCATAGTACCTTACTAAATTAAGCTGGCGAGCGGCGGGAATCGAACCCGTATCTTCTCC